AAGTAAGAACTTAGCGGGTCCTTACCCTCCTTTGTCTGATTAGAGCGGAAAGGGCCCGCGGAGTTCTTACTCTTATAATGAGACTTTGATCTATTCCATAACCTACAAATTGGTTAGTTATCCAGTCAGCATAATCAAAATATTATATTTGTTTTGTAGAAATGACAAAAAGGATCCTTTGCTCTGATGTTTCAAACCACTCTATTCTTTTGTTTCTTAATGATATTTGTGAACAATTGAATCTAGTGGTTGATTCATAGTCCCTGCCCTTCCCCCAAAATATTAACTGGAAGCAAGAAGAAAGAACGAATCAATCAATTTTATCTATAATCCAATATAATAATTATATAGATTTCTAGGGATGAGACATCCTGCAAATCATTTCTAGACTAAACTAATAGAACCTTAATCAAAACTACTCTAAAAATAAAATAAAAACTCTGATCATATATCTGATCATATAATAAATAAAGATTTGGATATTCGTAAAAATAAAATCTGCCTTTCAACCAGAACAGTCTTTTTGTTTGAATAATTTCTCTAAGTTAGAAGTTTAACTTATATTGAATAAGTGAAGATTATTGAATAAGTGAAGATATTGAATAAGTGAATAAATTCTATTTGCTCAATAACTTATTCACCCATAATCCTTTTTTTCCTTTGTTTGTCCACCACTTCTTATGAATCTAAACAAAGGAGTTCCGATAGACCCGGAAAAGAAGGAAAGGAATAGTAATCTTTGATGAACAGGAAAAAAATAATTATTATTTTGATACAAGACGACACAAGAAAAAGGAATTTTCACCCGTTTTCTTGTGTCGTCTTGCGTCGAATAGAAGATTAGGAAGACTAGTAATCCTTCCTAAAAGTATTTGTTCCTTTCATTTTTATCATCCTTGCCTTGTATTCTCTTCTTTTGTATTTGTTTGTATGCCTATTGTTTATTACTAAAATGGAATACAAGTAATGAATTCCAGGCGTCCTGCAAAACAAAAAGAGTATAAACAAAGCAAGCAAAAGGATTTACAGAATTTTTTGATCATACATAATTGTATCGATGGACAAAAAATCGGCACTTTTTACCAAATGTTAAGGAATCTCTGGACCTAAAAATTCATTTCGTACAATTGAACTTTTTCAAACTGTTTCTTTTTAAGAACCAAAAAAACTTGTGCCAAAATAACAGATGCGAAGAAGAACAAAAGGCCTTGGACGCGTAATGGATCTTGAAGCACTATTTCTGCATCTCCCTGACCAAACCCTCCTACATTGGGATTGCTTGTTAATGGTTGATCAAGCTTAATGGATTCACCCTCTGAAACAAGAAGTTCTGGTCCTGGAGGTATAATATCAACCACTTGACGTCCATCCGATGCATCAAATATGGTTATTTCATATCCTCCCTTTTCTTTACGTACTATTTTGCTTACTATACCTGCTGATGTAGCATTATAGACTGTATTGTTACTCTTGCTACCATCAGGATAAATCTGACCCCTTCCTCTGTTCCCACCCACATATATGGGATATTTTAAGAAGTGAACGTCTTTCTTTGTAGCAGGGTCGGGGGAAAGAATGGGAAAGACGATTTCACTATATTTCTGACCCGGAACAGGACCTATCACAAGAATATTTTTTTTATTGGGACGATAACTCTGAAAAGACAGATTTCCTATCTTTTCTTTCAACTCAGGAGAAATACGATCGGGGGGGGCTAATTCGAATCCCTCGGGTAAAATAAGAACAGCACCCACATTCAAACCCCCTTTTTTACCATTAGCAAGAACTTGTTTCAGTTGCATATCATAAGGAATTTGAACAACTGCTTCAAATACAGTATCAGGAAGCACAGCTTGCGGAACTTCAATATCCACGGGCTTATTAGCTAAATGGCAATTAGCACATACAATTCGTCCAGTTGCTTCTCGTGGGTTTTCATAACCCTGCTGCGCAAAAATGGGATATGCATTTGAAATGGATGCTCGAGTTATTACATATATCATGATCGATACAGAAATGGATCGAGTCATCTGTTCCTTTACCCAAGAAAAAGTATTTCTATTTTGCATGTCCAATCATGGATCTCGGAATTTCTACAATAAATTAGATAGGGAACTAGTAAAGTTCCCTATGCACGAGTCTGTCATTGTACTGGAATAGTTGTACTGTAATATAGGACGAATACCTTGAACTGGTAGAAATAAAATATAAAGAATTAAGTAAGATTCAAAATGGTTTCTTTATAAAGGAAGAAAGATTCTGATTTATTTGATTGATATCAGGAGATCAAATGAGTTCTTCATTCATTCATTGAATGATAAATGACTACAAGCGAAGGAGATACACGATTTAAATAATGGAAAATCCAATATTTCACAATTGTATCTAGAATAACTGGAAAGGTGGAAACAAGACCAGATATAATTTGATCGTTATGAGCCAATCCAAAATCGTTGTAGAACGAACCAATTATTAGTTCCCAACCATGAGTCGAGTGAAATCCAATCCATAAATCAGTAACTAAAAGAATCGAAAAAGCTTTTATTGTGTCACTTAAGTTATAGAGGAATTCCTGAACCCAAGAATTAAGAATGACAAGTTCCTCATTACCCAAAATAAAATAACCACTTAGAATAGCGAAAGAGATTATATTTGTCGAGAAATGCAAAATGATATGGAGATGATATTCATTGTGTGTTTTGACCAATTGTATCGTTTCCTTGTGTATTCCTATACGAAGTTTTTGTATATGTGTCTCCGGGTACTCCTTTATCATTTCGTCCAACAGAAAGAGTTCTTCTAATTCTATGAATCTTTCTAGAACGTTTTTCTCTTGAATGATATTCAAGAGAGTTTTGGATTGCCCGGTATTCCACCAATTTGTAACCCAAAGTTCCAGACATTTATTAAATGGGAGAGAGACCCACCAGGGCAAAAATACTATAGATACAAGATATGGGAAAGAAGGCAATGCTTTCTTTTTTTTCATTTTTTATCTGTGAATTGAATCGTTAATGAACCTGCTTCATTCGTTGACTCTATATGATATTTCTCTGAAGCACGAGTTCTATAACAAGGTATTGAACCTATGGGTCTATTCATTCCAATTTTTGTGTCAAAATTGAACTTAGTTCTTGGATCTAGAAGGAATATAGAAATGGGATAAGGGTTCGCCCTTTTCGGATAAAAATGCAAAATCAATATTATTCCTAGATATCTCAATTGGGCAAATTCGAATGGGCAAATTCGAAGCAATTTCATCTTCATTTGTTCCTTTCTATGAATACTCGAAAACCCACTTAAAATAACGAATCGGATTTAGAAACGAAAACCCCCCTCAGTTAATTATTTCGAAATGTTTCACCGCCTAGCCACAACCAAGGAAAAAAGGTATCATCAAAATTTTGGGCCTAAAAAGATGAGATGAATTCCGTATTACGAAATAAATCTTGGATATATTTGATGAATCCTTACTTATTATATTAGCCTTAGATTAGTCTTTTTTCTAGTAGAAATTTTCTAGTAGAAAAGAATTGAGTTGGGATCCATACGCATACGAAATACTTTTGGTATACAAATGGTATACAAAAATTTCTTCTTTTCTTAATTTTCTTCTTTATTATAGTATAGTTTATTATAGTTATTCCATATACGCCCTCCTGCTTTTTTGGTTTATTCTATGGGAGTCGCCACGACAAAGGAAGGAGGAAATAGAATAATCTAACATGTTTTGTTCAAATGAACATTCCAAAAAGACTTCAATTGTATTAAAAAAGGAATTAGCAAGTTCCTTCCCCCATGCCGATAAAACATTTATTCTTTATTGTGTTCAATTCATTTCAAAATACTTCAATTGGTACGCCCAAGAAATAGGCCAATTCGGCAGCTTTTTGTTCAATTTCTCGTGGAGTAAAATTCTCATCAGTACGAGTCAAGGGAATGGCCCCTTGACCTCTGATTTCCATATAAAGGACACGACGAGGATAAAGACCCTCTTTAACCTCAATTCTGATTGATTGGATATCTCTCATAAGGAAGCGAAGGAAGATGCGACGATTTATTCCAGGAAATCCCCAACGAAAAATGCACACAATTCCTTCTTTTCTATCGAATTGGTCATAACCACTACCTACATTCCACAAAATTGTGCACCACAAATAGGAGCTAACGAACAGACCTGCGATCCCATAAAAAGACATCACGATTCCTTGTGGAAAAAAAAGAATTTGCTGAGATGGAAATATGGATATCAGATTCCTACCAAGATAACTGGAAGTTCCAACCGCTAAGAATCCTAGTGAACCTAAAAAAAGGATACAGGCCCAGCAAAAATTACTTGTTTTTCGAGACCCCCTTATAAGTTCTATCCATATATGTTCTGATCGCCAATTCATACTATACTAGATCCAGTTGCATTCGATTGGAATTGAGAGAATAACCCAAATTTGACTTTACCTTTCTTGATCCCGAAGTAACTTTCATCAACTAGCACTATTCTGATGTGGAGTAATTGGTTAGATACATTGACCTTCTATTAAAAATATTTACTGATCCATTTTTAACCAGCTATATATATATACATGCATTTATGCAGATAGCATGTATCCGCATACATAACAGTTCTTTCATTTGTGTGTGGAAAGAGCCACATATCGTACCATATTGCACTAAAAAAATATCTGTATTATGATACAGTGTTGAAATAAATTGATAGGATTTGGTCCCATTGGATCTAGACAATCTTATTTTTTTGGACATGAAGAGATAAAGAAGCCATTGCAATTGCCGGAAATACTAGGCCCACTAAAGGCACAAAAATAGAGGGTAAGTTGAGATCTGTCATAGAATGGGTGCCTCGATTTAATATTTGTATCTATATATTTGTATCTATTAGAAAGATATCTTATGATATGATAAGTATATCTATTATAAGTAATATTAGGTAATATTGACTATTGTATTTTATATAATATTATACTACTAAGTATATATAAACAATTAAGTATATATAAATATATAATTTCTAAATAATATATTTATATTAAAATAGAAATTTGAAATATAAAAATAATATTAAAATATTAAATTTAAAGAAAAAAAAGGATAGATAATAAGTGCAAAAATGTAGAACTAAATTAAGTGTACCTATTCATCTTTCTACACGAATATAAATAGGGTAATCTTCTTTTACAAATTTTATTATTCTTCTTCTCCCATCCTTATGTTCTTTCTATCTTTCTTTCTAATCTAATAAGGAGTTTTTTATTTTAAAGGAGTTTTCTTATGAAAATGAAGTTCATTATGAATTCGCGACTCTAAATAATAGGATCCAACAAACAGGGATTCATAGTAAAAATGCGATAGATGTAGAAATTATTTTATTTCATTTCCATATTTGATATTTCTTTTTTTTTTTTTATTATTTTTTTCATTATTGTCTATCTTAATTAATGCGTAAGATAGCCAGATAAAATTCTTTTTTTTTTTCCCAAAATTCGAATTCCTCGGAAAGAGAAATTCACTTTTTTATTTTATCCTGTTGATAGAGGTTCATAATACCTAATCATGAATAGGGGTAAGATAAAAAATGGATCTGGATCCGGAAGAAAAAAAATTATCCGAAACTTCTGACTCTTACTAGAAAGTGTAACTTATATCACCAAAGAACATTTTTCTTAGTTTTTTTTTTTATTATGATGAACTAAATACTTGTTCGCTACAAACAAAATAACTGAATCTAGTGCTATACTTTAATTTTTTGAATTTTGATTCAAGGGAAAGAAACCATGGAGCTGAAATAACTCACTTAGAACACCTTTTAAAGGATTACGTGGTACGATTGGGTCAAATAAGCCTTTATGGAATAAATAGTCAGCCGCTTGTGAACCATCGGGTACTGTCCTATTCAATGTTTGTTCAATTACTCTTTTACCCGCAAATGCAATGTACGCATTAGGTTCAGCAATAATGATATCTCCCAACATACCAAAACTGGCTGTTACTCCACCGGTTGTAGGAGATGTAAGGACTGGTACATAGAATAACTTTTTAGTGGATTGGTAATTATATGAAGCAGAAGATATTTTAGCCATTTGCATCAAGCTCAAACTTCCTTCTTGCATGCGTGCTCCTCCAGAAGCACACACAATAATGACAGGTAGAGATCGATTAGTAGCATACTCAATCAAACGAGTGATTTTCTCACCTACTACAGATCCCATACTACCTCCCATGAACTTAAAATCCATAACCCCAATTGCTGCGGGAATACCGTTTAGTTGACCTATGCCTGTTTGAACAGCTTCAGTTAAACCTGTCTTTCTTTGATAAGAATTGATACGATCTTTATAAGGTTCCTCTTCTGAATGAAATTGAATGGGGTCCATAGAAACCATATCTTCATCCATAGGATCCCAAGTGCCCGAATCAATCGAAAGTTCGATTCTATCTGAACTACTCATTTTCAAATAATATCCACACTGTTCACAAACATTCATTTTTGACCTAAGAAGTTTTTTATAATTTAATACATAACAATTTTCGCATTGAACCCATAAATGTCTGTATTTTTTATTTATATCGAAATCATTAGATCTTCCTCTTATATTGAAATCACTGCCATTATTACGAGTTCTTATACTAAAACTTCCACTTTCACTACCACTTACATTTTCAGTACAAATGAAATTATAAATGTAACTGTCACTGTAATTGTCAGTACCACCTGAAATGGAACTATTAATACTGACTTCAAAACGAAGATAACTATTAATGCAACTATTAATGTGATTAGTCCAACTAGATTGAGTATCATACATGTAATGATAATAGTAGTGATTGTTTCTCTTAGACCCCCTATTCAAAAAACTAGAAAAAAAACCTTCTAATTCACTCAGAAAAGAACTATCATTGTCAATCTCAAAACTATGATTTTCAATATCAAAATATACGGAATAACTGTCACCATTACTATCCCTAACTAAAAAAGTGTCATCAGAGATCAAACTCCAAATATCCCTGATACCAAATAAATAATCAACATTACTGAAACTATAACTAACACTATCACTCCAATTTTTCTCCATATCATTTAGAAGGGGTTCATCATTTCCACTGGTATGGCCAATAGCATCAAGACTTCCCATTGATTTACTTAAACCATACCTATGTTCTAACTTTAACTTCTCGTTAGACAACATCGAATTGAACCACCATTTTTCCATAGAATCTTCCTGCCCCCTATTTGATGAAAATACAATAGATGAATAGTCATTCGATGAATAATTATTTTACTATTTTATTTCCTATCAGAATTAAGCATATGAGGATTAGGATTGTTAACTAATAATAAGTGAGTATTGAAAGAAATGATTCTCTTTTTTTTTTTTTTTGAATCCGAGATAGCACTTCAATATCTATCTATATAGAAAGATTTTTTTTTTTTCAATTAAAATAAAAATTCTCATCGAAAATAGTTTATAAATAAGGAATTCGTTCTCG